AGTATACACTTTAGGTCAACATATATGTATGTCTGCTCACAAAGCGAGAAGAGTAATTGATCAAATTCGTGGGCGGTCCTATGAAGAAACACTTATGATACTAGAACTTATGCCTTATCGAGCATGTTATGCCATTTTAAAATTGGTTTATTCTGCAGCAGCAAATGCTAATCACAATAAGGGTTTGAACGAAACAAGTTTAATCATTAGTAAAGCCGAAGTCAACGAGGGCACAACTGTGAAAAAATTAAAGCCCCGGGCTCGAGGACGGGGTTATCCTATAAAAAGATCCACTTGTCATATAACTATTGTATTGAAAGATATATCTTTAGATGAAGAGGAAGAAATAGATAAAAGGAAATTCTATAAATTAGAGCTGAGGAATACTTAAAGGAAGAATATTTTATATTATAAAAAATACAAATACGCTATATTATGTTATGCTTAAAAAAAATCGAATGAATAAAAAAAAAATACAAACAGATGTCACGTTTCACGATATATATAGTAGTGGGGGATTATGGGACAAAAAATAAATCCACTTGGTTTCAGACTTGGTGCAACCCAAGGTCATCATTCTCTTTGGTTTGCACAACCAAAAAATTATTCAAAGGATCTACAAGAAGATCAAAAAATACGAGATTGTATCAAAAATTATGTGCAAAATAATATGAAAATATCCTCTAATGTAGAGGGAATTGCACGTATAGAGATTCAAAAAAGAATCGATTTGATTCAGGTCATAATCTATATGGGATTCCCCAAGTTATTAATAGAAGACAGGACTCGAAGAATCGAAGAATTACAGACGCATGTACAAAAAGAACTCAATTGTGTAAACCGAAAACTCAACATTGCTATTACAAGAATTGCAAATCCTTACGGGCACCCCAATATTCTTGCAGAATTTATAGCCGGACAATTAAAGAATAGAGTTTCATTTCGCAAAGCAATGAAAAAAGCTATTGAATTAACTGAACAGGCAGGTACAAAAGGGATTCAAGTACAAATTGCAGGGCGTATCGACGGAAAAGAAATTGCACGTGTTGAATGGATCCGAGAAGGTAGAGTTCCTCTACAAACCATTCGAGCTAAAATTGATTATTGTTCCTATGCAGTTCGAACTATCTATGGGGTATTAGGCATCAAAATTTGGATATTTGTAGACGAGGAATAATAAGAACTTACTTGACTTATATTTAGTTATATCTGGTGATAAAACAAAAAATGGCAAACTCTTTCATTCTTTTTCTGGTAAATACTAAAAAAAAAAAAAAGAACAATTCTATAAGGTTGAATAAAAATTCGATTAATCATTTGATATAATTGCTATGCTTAGTGTGTGACTCGTTGGTTTTTTTAGGGTTGGGATTCAAAAAAATGGACAGCCCATAGTACAAACTGATAACTATAGAACTAATAACCAACTCATCACTTCGTGTTATCTGGATAGAAAGAACCAGTCAAGATATGATATATAAGTCATATCATTGTAGCAACTGAAATCTTTTTTACATAAAAAAAAAAAAAACAACAATCTGATTATGGGTTGTAAAGCAATATAAAGTATACAGATAAATGGAAGGGTGAGAGAAAGATAGAAAAAGAATATTAATGATATATAATTCCAATATGTAAGGTCTATGAGTCATCTCATATAAAGGGAATGTAATAAAGCATCAATACTGATTGATCCATAATTAGACAAATCCGTGCATAGAACAAAAAATCAAGAGCCCCGAGCCAATAAAGACTGAGAAGGTTGACTCAAGAATAAATTTAATTGGAGGCTCCGTTGTAAAATTCAGACCTAATCATTAATCGAGAAGTGGTGGGAACGACAGAACCTGTGAATGCATAAGATTCTATTGAAAATGAATCCTAATGATTCATTGAGTAGGATGGCGGAACGAACCAGAAACCTATTCATTTATTCTGAGAGGTCATGTCATAGACTAATCTTACAACTGAATGTTGAAAGAGTAAATATTCGCCCGCGAATTTTTTTTTTTATTTCGAAATTTTAGTCGATTCGAAATAAAAGGAAAAACAAAATAAAGATTCATTATAGCGTTCTACCAAAACGACATTATCCATAAATAGAATACATGTTAAATTATATATTAAAACACAAAAAATTTCTAATTTATAATCGATTAGATCAAATTTCAAAGAATCCCACGATTCCATATATTATTAACCGTGTATTTTTTTTTTGTTAAATTTTTTTTTAATTGTTTAATTCGCGAGGAGCTGGATGAGAAGAAACTCTCGTGTCCGGTTCTGTAGTAGAGATGGATGGAATTGCTAAACAACCATCAACTATAACCCCAAAAGAACCAGATTCCGTAAACAACACAGAGGAAGAATGAAAGGAATATCTTATCGAGGTAATCGTATTTGCTTCGGTAGATATGCTCTTCAAGCGCTTGAACCCGCTTGGATCACATCTAGACAAATAGAAGCAGGGCGGCGAGCAATGACACGAAATGCACGCCGCGGTGGAAAAATATGGGTACGCATATTTCCAGACAAACCTGTTACAGTAAGACCTACAGAAACACGTATGGGTTCGGGGAAAGGATCTCCCGAATATTGGGTAGCTGTCGTTAAACCCGGTAGAATACTTTATGAAATGAGCGGAGTAGCAGAAAATATAGCTAGAAGGGCTATTTCAATAGCGGCATCTAAAATGCCTATACGAACTCAATTCATTCTTTCTGGATAGGAATGTAGAAAAAAACGAAAGGGGTTTTTGGGATGAAAAAAAAACAATTGCAGGTTTCTTTTTTTGTTTTGAACAAATAATATTTCTTTTTTTATTTATACCTTTGCATTGAAAAAGAAAAAACCGATAAAAAAAAAAAAAATGATATGATTCAACCTCAAACCCATTTGAATGTAGCGGATAACAGCGGGGCCCGAGAATTGATGTGTATTCGAATCATAGGAGCTAGTAATCGACGATATGCTCATATTGGTGACATTATTGTTGCTGTAATCAAGGAAGCAGTACCAAATACACCTCTAGAAAGATCAGAAGTGGTCCGAGCTGTCATTGTACGTACTTGTAAAGAACTCAAACGCGACAACGGTATGATAATACGATATGATGACAACGCTGCGGTTGTTATTGATCAAGAAGGAAATCCAAAAGGAACCCGAATTTTCGGCGCGATCGCCCGGGAATTAAGACAGTTAAATTTCACTAAAATAGTTTCATTAGCACCTGAAGTATTATAGGGGAAGACCTTAATATAGTATTTGAATGAAATTGATTCAATTTATTTAATTAATTAGTAAATTGTTTATCTATCACGTATATATCTTTAATAATTCATAAATAAAAAAAAAAATAATTCATAAATATTAAAAAATTCAGAAAAAAAGAAAAAGAGCATGTTGATTATATCAAAATTCGGGGGAAACAAAAATCTTAGTTTATCATGAGTAAAGACACTATTGCTGACATAATAACCTCTATACGAAATGCTGACATGAATAAAAAAAGAACAGTTCGAATACCATCTACTAACATCACTGAAAATATTGTTAAAATCCTTTTACAAGAAGGTTTTATTGAAAACGTGAGAAAACATCAAGAAAGCAATAAATATTTTTTGGTTTTAACCCTACGACATAGAAGAAATAGGAAAGGACCATATAGAACTGTTTTAAATTTAAAACGGATCAGTCGACCCGGTCTACGAATATATTCTAACTATCAACGAATTCCTAGAATTTTAGGCGGAATGGGGGTTGTAATTCTTTCTACTTCTCGAGGTATAATGACAGACCGAAAGGCTCGACTAGAAGGAATCGGCGGAGAAGTTTTGTGTTATATATGGTAATCTTTCTAATAGTCGACACGGTCATATTTGTGAAAAAAGAGAAAGGACAAGTTTATAATATTATCCCTCTGCGGTTTTACCTGGAATGAAACAACAAAAATGGATTCATGAGGGTTTAATTACTGAACAACTTACCGATGGTATGTATCTTCCGGATTCGTTTAGATAACAAAAAAATTATTCTGGTTTTTGTTTCGTAAAGGATTTCATGTAGTTTTATACGTATACTACCAGGAAATAGACTAAAAATTGAGGTAAGTCCTTATGATTCAACCAAAGGGCGTATAATTTAGAGACTCCAAAGCAAAGACTTGAATGATTAGGCGGTTTTTTCAATTTCAACATTCTTTCGTGAGGATACAATTCGCAATTCAAAATTTCAAGAAACTTATTTTCTTCCAATAAGTAGATTCGGAATTAAAAAAAGGAATGACAAATATGAAAATAAGGGCCTCCGTTCGTAAAATTTGTGAAAAATGTCGATTGATCCGTAGGCGGGGACGAATTATAGTAATTTGTTCTAACCCGAGACATAAACAAAGACAAGGATAATCTTTCTAAAACAAAAAGACTCTCGAAATCGAAAGGACCCGATGTACAGATGTACAAATAAATAAATAAAAAAATAAGTAAAAAAAAAAAAAAAAAGAATAAGGATCTGTTTTGACATGAAATGGATATATCCATATATCTCTGACTTATATTTATGAGATGATAAAATATGGCAAAACCTATACCAAAAATTGGTTCGCGTAGAAATAGACGTATTGGTTCACGTAAGAATACACGTAGAATCCCCAAGGGAGTTATTCATGTTCAAGCAAGTTTCAACAATACCATTGTGACTGTTACAGATGTACGGGGTCGAGTAATTTCTTGGTCCTCTGCCGGGGCTTGTGGATTCAAGGGTACAAGAAGGGGTACACCATTTGCCGCTCAAACCGCAGCAGGAAATGCTATTCGGACAGTAGTGGATCAAGGTATGCAACGAGCAGAAGTTATGATAAAAGGCCCGGGTCTCGGAAGAGATGCGGCATTAAGAGCTATTCGTAGAAGTGGTATACTATTAAGTTTCATACGGGATGTAACTCCTATGCCACATAATGGCTGTAGGCCTCCTAAAAAAAGACGTGTGTAAAAATAAACATT